CACTAGAAATTTCTCGATTTCGAAATGCATCGAAACCTTGAGTAGTAAAAAATAGTGGGATGCTGTATTTCCAGGATTGGATTTCATATTCGAATGAACCTCGTAATCGTAAGAAAGTGGGTTTTTTAACGACGGGTCTAGCAAACGAAAAATTTGGATAGGATCCAATAGGATCTCCCCCTTTTAAAATCGGACATGAAAGTTTCCTTTCATCCGGCTCAAGCAGTTACGCCCAAGATAAAGGGATTTCCGCTTTCAAATTCTATAAAACGGATAATCCAATAGTCTAAAAAAAAGTTGTTTACTCTTTACTCAAGTTCTCAATAAAGACCAATTTTCACTGTTGATGCATTCCTCTTCTCAATTACGACAGAAAAGAAATATAAAATTCTTGAGTAGTCTATACCCCCTTTCGAATGAGGAATCCCTTAAAATTATTAATTAAAAGGAGTATTCCGGAATTCATAAGAGATTTCCTTGTCTATTTTATGTATTATTCCATTTGATCTTTTAGGTCCAGACTTTACCTCGACGGTTATGCTACGATATACTTCAGCCTATATGCGATGGATAGACTTCCGCAACCATTATATATTATATATTTGCTTATTTACACATAATCTTCGTTCTTTCTAAAAGAAATGGAATAATGAATTCCACAAGAAGTTTTTTTTTTACGAGGTGTAGAGCTATAAACTTATATTTCTTTGTTACTGAATCGACCATAGACCCATTCCCTTTTTAATTGGGGAATATTCAATATACCCAAAATTCTGAGCTTCATGTTACTCACTCCCAGAGACATGTCAGATCCGGGACATCCCAATTCAATTGAATGGAATGACAGTTTATCGTTAATAATCTGTACAATAAAAAATTGGATCAAATCACACATCGCAATAAACTAGACCTTCTAATTCTTTAAGAGGTTTATCTAAAAAATTCGCGATATAACTAGGAAGACGTTTCAAATACCACACATGGGTTACTGGGCATGCCAGTTTTATATAACCCATTTGATATCTACGTATCCGAGAATCAACAAATTCTACCCCGCATTGTTCGCAAAATTTGTTGTTGTCTTTTTTATCTCCGATCACTCGATAATTTCCACAAGCACAAATCCCACTTTTTACAGGCCCAAAAATTCTTTCACAAAATAATCCATCTTTTTCAGGCTTATTGGTTTTGTAATGAAATGTATAGGGTTTTGTTACCTCGCCAACTATCTCTCCATTAGGTAGAATTTTTTTTGCCCAAGCAATTATTTGTTGAGGAGAAACTGATCCAATTCGGAGTTGTTGATGTTTATATTGATCAATCATAGAATAAAAATTATGATTCCGTCCAATTAAGCTTCCTTCCTATGAATCCGGAAGTTCTTCTCAGATACAAGGAAATGATTCAGTTCCATAGCCAAAGATCGTATTTCTCGAACGAGCAATCGAAAAGATTCTGGAGCGTCCACAGGTTTCGGTATTGTTCCGCCAATGATCGTAGTCGCGAGTACTGCTTGGCGAGCTTTAATATGATCAGATTTATAAGTAAGCATCTCTTGCAAAATATTAGCAACACCAAATCCCTCAAGGGCCCAAACCTCCATCTCACCTACACGTTGTCCTCCTTGCTTGGCCCTTCCTCTAAGGGGTTGCTGCGTAACAAGTGCATAATGCCCACTGGAACGTCCATGTATTTTATCATCAACTTGATGAATTAATTTCAAGATATAAGGCTTTCCTATTATAACAGGCTGTTCAAAAGGATTCCCTGTTCTTCCATCAAATATTCTGCTTTTGCCCGGATACTCGGGTTCAAATATCCACGGATTCGATGTTTGTTTACTGGCTTCATATAATTCAGAAAATACTAGTTTTCTAGAAGCCTCTTGCTCATATCTCTCATCAAAAGGTGCTATTCGATAATGTCTATCTAGCATATCCCCCGCTAATCCGAGTGAGCATTCAAATATCTGTCCTACATTCATTCGTGACGGCACCCCTAATGGATTGAAGACCATATCAACAGATCTTCCATCTTGCAAATAAGGCATATCCTGTCTAGACAAGATTTTTGAAATGATACCCTTATTTCCATGTCTCCCGGCCACTTTATCACCTACTTTAATTTCACGTTTTTGTAAAATATATATACGAATAGTTTCCGGATTATAATTAGAACCCCTCTTTTTTTGGATCCATCTCACATCAATAACTCGACCCCTACCGCCTATAGGTAGTTTTAGACAAGTTTCCTTTGAGGAGGATACCTGAATTCCAAGTATAGCTCGTAATAATCTATCTTCCGGGGCATACGATGATTCTTGCACCATTTGAGGCGTTAGTTTACCCACTAAAATATCTCCTGTCTCTACCCAAGATCCCAGTATCACAATTCCATTTTTGTCTAAATTTCGAAGTAAGTGGGCTTCTAGGTGCGGAATTTCCTTAGTGATTTTTTCAGGACCATGGCTTGTCGCATGAGTCTGAATTTCATATTTCCG